TTCAAGTACGGGTTTTTCTGACTCAAGTCTATCTTGTCTTTACCACGAATTCTTTTCCTTGGTTAACAATATTGGTAGGTTTACCGATATCCGCGGGTTCTTTAATGTTCTTTTTCCCACATAAAGGAAATAAGGTAATTAGGCAGTATACTATATACATTTCTATATTAGAACTTCTTTTAATGACCTATACATTTTCTTATTATTTTCAATTGGAGGATCCCTTAATCCAATTGACAGAGGATTATAAATGGATCAATCTTTTTGATTTTTACTGGAGATTAGGAATAGATGGACTTTCTCTAGGACCTATTTTACTGACAGGATTTATCACCACTTTAGCTACTTTAGCGGCTTGGCCAGTTACTCGTAATTCCAGATTATTCTATTTTTTGATGTTAGCAATGTATAGTGGTCAAATAGGATTATTTTCTTCTCAAGATCTTTTACTTTTTTTTATCATGTGGGAGTTAGAATTAATTCCCGTTTATCTAGTTCTATCGATGTGGGGGGGGAAGAAACGCCTGTATTCGGCTACAAAGTTTATTTTGTATACTGCAGGAAGCTCTGTTTTTTTATTAATAGGAGCTTTAGGTATCGCTTTATATGGTTCCAATGAACCAACATTTAATTTGGAAACATTAGCCAATCAATCATATCCTGTAGCTTTGGAAATAGTATTATATATTGGATTTCTTATTACTTTTGCTGTTAAATTGCCGATTATGCCCTTCCATACATGGTTGCCAGATACGCATGGGGAAGCACATTACAGTACTTGTATGCTTTTAGCCGGAATACTATTAAAAATGGGGGCGTATGGGTTGATTCGAATCAATATGGAATTATTGCCCCACGCTCATTCTATATTTTCTCCATGGTTGATAATAATAGGCGCAATGCAAATAATCTATGCAGCTTCAACATCTTTTGGTCAACGAAATTTAAAAAAAAGAATAGCTTACTCTTCGGTATCTCATATGGGTTTTATAATTATAGGAATTTACTCTATAAGCGATATGGGACTCAATGGAGCCATTTTACAAATAATATCACATGGATTTATTGGCGCTGCACTTTTTTTCTTGACAGGAACGAGTTTTGATCGAATACGTCTTGCTTATCTTGACGAAATGGGCGGAATGGCTACCCCAATGCCAAAAATATTTATGATGTTCAATATCTTATCATTAGCCTCCCTTGCATTGCCAGGTATGAGCGGTTTTTTTGCGGAATTGATAGTTTTTTTTGGAATAATTACCGACCAAAAATATCTTTTAATACCAAAAATACTAATTACTTTTATAATGGCAGTTGGAATGATATTAACTCCTATTTATTTATTATCTATCTTACGCCAGATGTTCTATGGATACAAGCAGTTTAATACCCCAAACTCTTATTTTTTTGATTCTGGACCGCGCGAGTTATTTGTTTTGATTGCTATCCTTTTTCCTGTAATGGGGATTGGTATTTATCCGGATTTCGTTCTCTCATTATCAGTTGACAAAGTAGAAGCTATTCTATCTCATTTTTTTTATTTTATAGGTAATAGGTAATTTTTATAAAATAAAATAAACAATCAAAAACTAATCTTATGTTTTTTTTTTAATTTAAAATTGTTATATAATTTTAAATTGTTATAAAGGTATAAATATATAAAGGTATAAATAAAAAAAAACTTTCTTTTGATTCTCTTAAATTTAAGTCAAAAAAAAATAAATTGTAAACCAATATGTTTGGCATTTGTGAGAACTTTTTGAATCAAATAATATAGTGATTCAAAAGGTTCTCATTCTCAATAGGTTATCCGAAGTTTCAGTTTCTTATATATATGTGCTATATATGTACTAGGCTAGCCTATGATTGTATTCGTCAGACTCTTGCTTCAATTCAATTAAATGTTAATGTGAATGAACCATAACTATGTAACCCTATTCCTAATAAATTAACTCCGAAATAGCATATCCAAATTATAAGAAAGCCGATAGACGCAACAATTGCGGAATTTAAACCGTCAAAATTTTTTTTTGTTCGAGTATGGAAATAAATGGCGAATATAATCCAGGTAATAAATGCCCAAGTTTCCTTTGGGTCCCAATTCCAATATGATCCCCATGCTTCATTAGCCCAGACTGCTCCCGAAAGAATACCTATGGTTAAAAAAATAAACCCTATACTAATAATACGATAACCCCAATGGTCTAATTGTTGAATCAATTGAAACCTGTAATAATTCCTAGAAGAAAAAAAAGAAGTATTTCTTAAAACATTACTTCTTTCCGTCATGTATTGGATCTCGTCAAAAGAAAAGGAATCATTTACTAAGCTTTTATCAAAAATTTTTATGACTTTTTGAAATGTAATTACTAGAAGTGCTACTGATAGTAATGATCCACATAAAAGAGCAGCATATCCCAATATCATCATACTGACATGCATCATTAACCACTGGGATTGAAGAGCAGGGACTAAGATTTCAGATTGATGCATGTTAGTTAAAAGCCCCGAAGTAGCAAAGCCTTGGGTAAACAGAGTACTTGGTAGTATTATTGTGTTTAAATAATTTTTATGCCTTTTACAATACGGAATTATATGAATAATCGAGAAACCCCATGAAAGAAAAAGTAATGATTCATATAAATTACTTAATGGTAAATGTCCCAAATAAATCCAACGAATAACTAATAATCCTGTTATACAGAAAAACGTAGTTATCATGCCCTTTTCTGACGAATCATGTAGTCTTACGAATTCATCGACTAATAAATTTATCAAATGAATTGTAATTACAATTGAAACAACCGAAAAAGATATATGAGTTAATATATGTTCTAGAGTCGAAAATATCATAAAAATTTTTAACTTAAAAAAGACTTAACAAAGGGGGTCCTCAATTCTATGGAATTGAAATCAAGAATTGAATTCATTATAGGATTTTTTGTATCCTTTTGAAAATGAAAATTAAAACATGTTATGCCGCCACTCGGATTCGAACCGAGATGCTCTAGCACTGCTTCCTAAGAGCAGCGTGTCTACCGATTTCACCATAGCGGCTTGCTCGAAATCATAATAACCGATTTTTATTCAATCGTCGATCTTGAAAGCTTCAATTTAATGCAATATTTTACTGTATTAGGAAACCATAAAACATCTAAATTAATGAAGAACAATTCGTTTACGTTTAATTAAAGAGGTATTTGAACGTTCCTATAAGATAGGATAACAATCCTTATTCTTATTATAGAATTTTTTTTATGGTTATGGATTACAATTTCAGCACTACATTTAAGAGATTTATAGAAATATTTTATTGTATTAATTTTTGGTGTTGCAATGTATCGAGAATTTCTGGTATGATTTGGTAACCCAATTGTGTATTGATCTGGGCATAGCATAGAACCAAAAAATTTCGAGTTTTGTCTCAAATAACGAATCTTATTTAATTTAATATATACCTTGATCCCTCATTTAATATATACTATATACCTTGATCCCTCCTACAGGCCAAGCATATGATCTCAAACTGAAATAGATCATTTAAAATTGATCCATATCTTCTCTATATAAATATGCAAGGTAATTTTATTAATTAAATTGGATTAAAATAAAAGTGATCAAGGATTGATTCTATATTTATTCTATATAGTGAGTTATTCTATATAGTGAGTTAGAATAATAATTCTTAAGAAAATTACGAAATAAGGTTTAAAATCCATTATTTTTGACTAAAGATCCTAGTAGATATGCTCTTTTTTATTCGACATATGATAATTCTACATATGATAAGATAAAAATGAAATGAGTTCAATTTAATATTGATTAATTCAAAACATTCAAGAATAAACTTCTTTTTTCTATTTTATATTTATTCTTTTATATTTATTAAAAATTAGTTATATCTTTTTCTATTTATTAATAATTATTTAAATAACTATTTATTAATTTTATTAATAATTTATTAATAATTTAATAATTTATTAATAATTTTTGAATTATTATTTTCATTATTATAAACAATAATATGATAAACAATAAACTAACCAATAATAAACTAACCAATAAACTAAACAATAAACAAAAAAACTAGAACTTTCCTTACGTCAAAGGGAGTCAGATTATTCCACCGTTTGATTGTTTATTTGTCGCACAAAAAAACTTTTTGAATTATTAGTAGAAAGAGATTTTGCTAACGAAAAAGCTTTCAAGGCTGCCCAATATCCCTTTCTTTTCCAAATATTTTTTCGAATACGCTTTTTGGATCTAGAAGTACGTTTTTTTGGAACTGCCATTTCAAGAATGACGAAATTATTTCTTATAGTTGGATGTGAAAGACATTTATTGTTCAAAAAAAAATTGTTTTTTAAGTATTTTATTCATTATCTATTCTGTTTATAAAAGGGTCTGTCTGCTTCCATTTCGATTTCTATTTCTTTCCTTTTTCATCCTATTCGATTTATACGTGTAATAAACTCCATCAAATAGTTTAAGAACTTAAATCCTATTTATCCTAATAAAATCCTAATAAAAAACTTTAATCTTTTTTTTTCGAGTAAGTAGTCAAGCTCCAAGAAAAAGTATACCTAATTGAAATTTCATTTTCAAACTTAAATGAAACTATTAATGAGTTTGTTAAAAAAATAAAAAAAAAATATATAGTATTTATAGAGGATATCCTATATAAAAAATTTTACTAATTGTTTCTTTTTATCCTATGTTTTTATCCTATGTAAAGATCAAATGTCAAATCAAATATCATAGTATTTTTTTATAAAAATAATGAATACAAGACCATAAATCAATCCCAAAATACACTAATTAATGATTCGGAATAAAGCAATTCAAAAAAAATTATCTTTTTTCTTATTCTTTCTTATTCTTATTAAAAATCAAATACTAATTTTGCTAGAATTCTTTATCCTTTTTCTATGTATTCTATTTTTTTCTATGTATTATTATATATATATATATTATTATATATATATATATAATATATATACAATATATATAAATTTTTTTCAATCTATAAATATAAATAATAATTTATAAATAAATAAGAATTTATAAATAATAATTTCAATTTTCATTTTTTTAGAATAAATATATTTTTTCCCTAGTATTTTGATTATATCATTTGACCACTTCTGCCTTCTTGGTTTGAATATGTGAAGTATTTGAAAGAGATTTAGAATAAATGAGAATAAAAAAGTGTATTTAAGTTTTGTATCTTTCTTTTTTATTATTCGTTTTTTTTATTAACTGACTCCTTTAAATTTTGAAATTTTAAAAATTAATAAATTAAAAAGAAAAAAGCCGATAACGATAAATCAGAAACAAGAAACAATTAATTATTAAACAATTAATTATTAATTAAAACTAATAAGATTTTTTTTAAACTAATAAGATTTTTTTATGGAACATACATACCAATATTCATGGATCATATCTTTTGTTACACTCCCAGTCCCTATGGTAATAGGAGCAGGACTTCTACTTTTTCCGACAGCAACAAAAAAACTTCGTCGTATGTGGGCTTTTCCAAGTGTTTTATTGTTAAGTATAGTTATGATTTTTTCGATAGATTTGTCTATTCAACAAATCAATAACAGTTTTATCTATCAATATGTATGGTCTTGGACCATCAATAATGATTTTTCTTTAGAGTTCGGACACTTGATCGACCCACTTACATCTATTTTGTCAATATTAATTACTACAGTTGGAACTTTGATTCTTCTTTATAGTGACAATTATATGGCTCATGATCAAAGTTATTTGAGATTTTTTGCTTATATGATTTTTTTCAATACTTCAATGGTGGGATTAGTTACTAGTTCGAATTTGATACAAATTTATATTTTTTGGGAATTGGTTGGAATGTGTTCTTATTTATTAATAGGGTTTTGGTTCACACGACCTATTGCCTCGAATGCTTGTCAAAAGGCATTTGTAACTAATCGTATAGGGGACTTTGGCTTATTATTAGGAATTTTAGGTCTTTATTGGGTAACGGGCAGTTTCGAATTTCGGGATTTGTTTGAAATTTTCAATAACTTGATTGATAATAATGAGGTTAATTTTTTATTTGTTATTTTGTGTGCCTTTCTATTATTTTCCGGCGCAATTGCTAAATCGGCACAATTCCCCCTTCATGTATGGTTACCAGATGCCATGGAAGGACCTACTCCTATTTCTGCTCTGATACATGCTGCTACTATGGTAGCAGCGGGAATTTTTCTGGTAGCTCGACTTCTTCCCCTTTTTGTAGTTATACCTTATATAATGAATCTAATAGCTTTAATAAGTATAATAACAGTACTATTAGGAGCGACTTTAGCTATCGCTCAAAAAGATATTAAGCGAAGTTTAGCCTATTCTACAATGTCTCAATTGGGTTATATGATGCTAGCTCTAGGTATGGGTTCTTATCGAGTCGCTTTATTTCATTTGATTACTCATGCCTATTCGAAAGCATTGTTGTTTTTAGGATCTGGATCCATTATTCATTCAATGGAAGCTATTGTTGGTTATTCTCCAAATAATAGTCAAAATATGGTTCTTATGGGTGGTTTAACAAAACATGTTCCAATTACAAAAACGGCTTTTCTTTTAGGAACCCTTTCCCTTTGTGGTATTCCACCCCTCGCTTGTTTTTGGTCCAAAGATGAAATTCTTAATGATAGTTGGTTGTATTCGCCGATTTTCGCAATAATAGCTTGTTTTACAGCAGGATTAACTGCATTTTATATGTTTCGGATCTATTTACTTACTTTTGAAGGACATTTAAATGTTCATTTTCAAAATTACAATGGTAAAAAAAAGAGTTCATTCTATTCAATATCTCCATGGGGTAAAAAAAGAGAAAAAATGCTGAAAAAAGAATTTCATTTATTATCTTTATTACCAATGAATAGTAATGAAAGGGTTTCTTGGAAAAAGACATATCAAATTGATGGTAATGTAAGAAATAGAACACAATCCTTTATTATTAGTAATTATTTTGGCCCTAAAAGAATTTTTTCCTATCCCTATGAATCGGATAATACTATGTTATTTCCTATGTTTGTCTTGATAATATTTACTTTGTTTATTGGAGCCCTCGGAATTCCTTTTACTGCATTTAATCAAGAAGGACTTGATTTGGACATATTATCTAAAATATTAACCCCGTTTTTAAATCTTCTGCATCAAAATAATACAAATAATTATGTGGATTGGTATGAATTTGCAACAAACGCCACTGTTTCCGTGAGTATAGCATATTTCGGAATATTTTTAGCATCTTTGTTATATAAGCCCGTTTATTCATCATTAAAAAATTTGAACTTCTTGAATTTGTTTACTAAAAAAGGTCCTAAAAGAATTGTTTGGGACAAAATAATAAATGTGATATATGATTGGTCTTATAATCGTGGTTACATAGATGTTTTTTATGCAATATCTTTAACGGGAGGTATACGAAGATTAGCTGAATTAAATCATTTTTTGGATAGACGAGGA